TAGTAGGGGAAAAAATAACCCGTTTGATCGAATATGCTACTAATGGATCTCTACCCCTTATTATAGTGTGTGCTTCCGGAGGAGCGCGCATGCAAGAAGGAAGTTTGAGTTTGATGCAAATGGCAAAAATTTCGTCCGCTTTATATAATTATCAATCAAACAAAAAGTTATTCTATGTATCAATCCTTACATCTCCTACAACCGGTGGAGTGACCGCTAGTTTTGGTATGTTAGGAGATATCATTATTGCCGAACCCGATGCCTACATTGCATTTGCAGGCAAAAGAGTAATTGAACAAACATTGAATAAGACAGTACCTGAAGGTTCCCAATCGGCTGAGTATTTATTCGACAAAGGCTTATTCGACCCAATCATACCACGTAATCCTTTAAAAGATGTTCTGAGTGAGTTATTTCAACTTCACGATTTCTTTCCCTTGAATCAAAATTCACTTTAGATTGTTCCTTTTTTTTCAGATCTATTTTCTTTCGACCTATATTCCTGATTAGTGATCAGGAAGACTCTATCAACAGGATAAAAGAGTTAACTCTTTCTTCTCCAAAATTTGGAAAAGAATTTATGTTCTCTTCTTACGTATTTTTTATAGATATTGAAATTATTCAATATCTATAAAAAATACAATTGAAATCGTGGATTTTGCTAAATTCCCCCGAGAATCTCATTTTTACAAGGAATCCATGTATATTGTTGGATCGGGTTCGTTAGAATAAAATAGAAGAAAATCCTTTGCGAATTTATAAGAAACTCTTTCGTTCTTTATCAGAAGATAAGGACAAAAGAACAATAATACTAAATAGAATGGTGAAGGGGGGTACACTTATATAGTTTATTATAGTTCTATATTTATTGTACCTATTATTATATACTTATAATCGATATACTTATCATAAGATATCTTTAAAACAGGTACAAATATTAAATCGAGGTATATAGTCTATGACAATTTTCAACTTTCCCTCTTTTTTTGTGCCTTTAGTAGGCCTAGTATTTCCGGCAATTGCAATGGCTTCTTTATCTATTCATGTTCAAAAAAACAAGATTGTCTAGATCCGGCGGGACCCAATCGCATCAATTTATTTCAAGAATTTTACTTGGATCCTAATAGAGTTATCTATTTATTGGAATATAGTCCAAGATATGGCTTCTTCCGAACACCTGTGAAAGCGCTGTTATGCGCCCGGAAACATTATATGTGGATAAAAGCATTATAGCTATTTTAAAAAGGATCAGCAGATGTCTGAAATCAGAAGTCAGTATATCTATATGTATATATCCATAGTGGGATCCTATGGCGGAGATACTGTACTTTTTTACCAAACTGATTCTTTGAATTATTCCAAATGATTCATATCATAATAGTGCTAGTTGATGAGAGTTACTTCGGGAACAAAAACATAAAGTCAAAATTTTTGGGGTTATTTCCAATAAAATGCAACTGGATCTAGTATGAACTGGCGATCAGAACGTATATGGATAGAACTTATAACGGGGTCTCGAAAAACAAGTAATTTCTTCTGGGCCTGTATCCTTTTTTTAGGTTCACTAGGATTCCTATTGGTGGGAACTTCTAGTTATCTTGGTCGAAATCTGATATCCATATTTCCGTCTCAGCAAATCCATTTTTTTCCACAAGGGATCGTGATGTCTTTCTATGGGATCGCAGGTCTCTTCATTAGCTCCTATTTGTGGTGTACAATTTGGTGGAATGTAGGCAGTGGTTATGATCAATTCGATAGAAAAGAAGGAGTAGTGTGTATTTTTCGTTGGGGATTTCCTGGAAGAAATCGGCGCATCTTTCTTCGATTCCTTATGAGAGATATCCAGTCGATTAGAATAGCGGTTAAAGAGGGTCTTTATCCTCGTCCCGTACTTTATATGGAAATTAGAGGACAGGGAGCCCTTCCACTGACTCGTACTGATGAGAATTTGACTCCGCGAGAAATTGAACAAAAAGCTGCGGAATTGGCCTATTTCTTGCGCGTACCAATTGAAGTATTTTGAAATGAACCGAAGAATGAGTGTTTTCTCTGCATTGGGGAAGGAACTCAGTAATCCTTCTTGTTATAGAACTCACCTTGTTATTTCATTTCATAAAAATAACAGATTGGATAGAGTTGAGCAATGAAGTCGTTTCATTAAAAATTCACAGATTCAAAATGACAAAAAAGAAAGCATTCACTCTCCTCCCATATCTTGCATCTATAGTATTTTTGCCTTGGTGGATCTCTTTCTCATTTAAAAAAAGTCTAGAATCCTGGGTTATTAATTGGTGGAATACTAGCCAATCCGAAGCTTTTTTGAATGATATGCAAGAAAAGAGCGTTCTAGAAAAATTCATCGAATTGGAAGAACTATTTCTTTTGAACGAAATGATAAAGGAGTACCCGGAGACACATATACAAAAGCTTCGTATAGGAATCCACAAAGAAACGATCCAATTGGTCAAGATGCACAATGAGGGTCATATCCATACTATTT